TCAAGAATTCTTGTTTAGGCAGTTCATACCATCCATACATAGTGTTTTGATCCAAGATTTCAATTCTTCCATGTTTCAGCAGTAGCATATTGTTCCATGGAGCTAAGGTCCAAAATTTGGAAGAAACAAGCCTTTCCACGACTCTACCACCCAGTCAATTCTGTTCCACTCCCTATTTATTTCATGGCCATATATCCTTCCGGCTAAGGAATGGGAAACCTTTCTCCTGTTACATGAATCCAATTTTCATTTCATCCGGGAAAACCCATCTTTTTCTCAACAATGTCTTTGTCATTTGATCCAATAGCCTTCCGTTAGATAGGAACAGATTTGATAAATACTGATAACTCTCGGATAGAGTATTAGAACGGAAAGATCCATTAGATAATGAACTATTGGTTCTAATCCATCTCTGGTGATGAATCAACAATTCGAAGTGCTTTTCTTGCGTATTCTTGATAAACCAGCGTTTATATATAGATGTAGGAGGATCTGTTTGGGAAGTAAGAAGCCCTTTTGACATCTCTTCATCTGCAAAGAATTCTCGATGTGAAAACACAGAGACAGGGGGCTGATCTTTGAATAGGAAAAAGAGTGGATCTGCAGGGTCCCAAATGAATTGGCTTATTCGAAAAAAGCCTTGTTCTTTGGAAGATCTATCTCGTGTCTGGTACTGCATGGTTCCACTCTGCAAGAACTCCGAATCATTCTCTTGAAGCTCATTCTCTTCATCATAAATGATCCGCTTGCCCCGAAATGACCTGGCCCAATAGGGAAATCCCAATTCATTGGGCCTTTCGATACAATAAAATAGAAAGCCCCAAGGGCGCCATATTCTAGGAGCCCAAACTATGTGATTGAATAAATCCTCTTCTATCTGTTGCGGGTCGAGGGCTCCTTCTACTTCCCCTTCTTCAAACTCCGATTCGTATTTTTGATAGAGAAATCTCTGATCAACGATAGAACAAGATCCATTTTGCATCATATCTAAAGGATTCCTTGGTTCGGGCCGAAGAAGCAATGTCACTCGATCATTATCAAACTGACTGCAATCTTTTTCTGTCCGTGAGGATCCCCCCAGAGCACCTTCTACTTCTAATAGGCCATGAACTAGATCAGAAGCATTCTCAACGAGTCCATAAGAAGTGATCCCATTTTTTTCATCAGGCCCGGGTAGAGACCAAAGGTCTTGGGCGACCGATCCGGCAGAACAACTCAAAAGATAAAGAAGTATCGTTAATTTCTTCATGCTCGTTCCAAGTTCGAAGTACCATTTGTACAAATAAGAATCCCTTTCGTTACATGATTTCTTCTTCATATAGATAGATATAGGATCTATGGGGCAATTACTTAGAAGTACATTTTGTGCAACAGCCCTTCCTATCTGATAGAAAAGGATCTCATGATCCTGAACCGATCTTACCCGGGATCGCAAATCCCAAGTTTGTCTATGAAGAGCGGATCTAATTGTATTAGTGTCTATAATTGATTTCTTCTGTGTAATACTAATCGCTAGGGCCTCATTGGTAAGTGCTACAAGATCTCGTGCATTGGAACCCATGGTTATGGACCCGAATTCATTAGTATGGAACATTTTCTTTTCCAAGTGAAATCCCTTAGTATATGAAAGATTGAAAAAGTGCTTTCGTTGTTGTGGAATAAGAAGCCTTCGTATCTTAATGCATGTATTTAATTTATTCGGAACTATTAGAGCGGGATCCACTTTTTGGGGAATATGAGTCGAAGCAATAACAAGAATATTTCTAGTGGAACATCTTTCACAATCCCTGGATAGATAGTTCACTAATAGACCGAGGGATAAGTAATTCGACTCATTCACATCCAGATCATGAATGTTTGGAATCCATATTATGCAAGGAGACATTGCTTTTGCTAATTCGAATTGAAGGGTGATAGAAAATCGGTCTATTTCCGGCATCATATCCATAGTTAGCGCATTCATCAGAGTTAGCAGCTCCAGCTCCGTATCGAGGTCAAGATCGATATCGTCACTAGCATCAATCTCGTCACTATCATCAATATTGTCACTATCATCAATATCGATATCATCAATAAGAAAACCTTTAGGCTTGTTATCCAGGAACTTGTTCAGAAATACCAAAGGAACATAGGAGTTTGTCGCTAGGTATTTGACCAAATAGGAGCGTCCAGTTCCTATAGAACCTATCACTAAAATACCCCTAGAGGGGGATAGGGCTAAGCGGAGCGAAAAGGGTTTTTCATGAGACGGGAAATGCAAACTATTAGCCCCACACGAGGTTTGTGAATAAGTGATTGTCTGATAATGAGCAAGGAATATCCGTCTTTCTGCTAAACAGGATGTATTGAACTCATAATTCATTAGACACTTTTTATGAATGTCAACTAAATATCCTAAGTAAATTGCTCCCGGGTGTTCAATCATTTGATAACCAGAGTCGTTCTTTGATAAATGATCACTAGATAAATAATCACTATGAGTCAGACTCAATAGAATTTG